CAGTTAACAGCCGACCGCTCTACCACTGAGCTACTGAGGAACAAGGGGAGATTCGACCTCCTAGAGTTCAACTCCCGCTCTCAACCCATGAACAATATGAGTCCGAAGCTTCTTTCGTAACTCCCGGAATTTCTTCGTAGTGACTCCGTTCCATGCCTCATTTCATAGGGAAGCCCAAAGTGGCTCTATTTCATTCTATTTCACTTCCTAGCACTTCCTATCATTTAATATCCATCCCTTTGGTCTTATTTACATAAGAGATGTCATTTATAGTCTATCTCTTTCTATATATGGAAAGTCAAGAAATTCTCATCGAAACATCGAGAAATTGTGCATATAGAAAACTCTAAAGAAAGAAAAAAAGGAGACCCATGCCATGATTTTCAAATCTTTTCTACCTTTTCTACTTAGTAGTCTAAGTTTCTCGATGAGGATAATTAATTCGGTCGTTGTGGTCGGACTCTATTATGGATTTCTGACCACATTCTCCATAGGTCCCTCTTAGATCTTCTTTCTCCAATCTTGGATTAGGGAAGAAGGAGATATTCGCGACTACTGGCGGTTTCATTATGGGGCAGCTCATGATCTTCATATCGATCTATTATCCACCTCTGCATCTATTCTTTCTTAGCTAAACGGGTGGAAGATCCATCCAATTTGGTTATATCATGGACTCGAAAAGCGGATCTGAATGTGACTGAAATGCACGATCTTCACAGGTATCACTTTTCACGATACCTAAAAGATGGAATAGCGATTTTCGAACCATTTCCTATACGAGAATGGTTTCCATTACTTTGAGAAATGGATTCTATATCAAACTATAGCTATTGCATTAAAGAAGAAAAGAAACTAATAGAAGTCGAAGACGCGGAATGGTAGTGAATAGAGAGAAAGATTCTTCTGATTTTCTTGTTCCTGAAAATATTCTATCTATCTCCTAGACGCCGTAGAGAATTGAGAATTTTCATGTCTTTCAATTCTCGTACTCGTAATTGGAAAGTTACGGAAGGAGGTCCATCATTTTGCAATGAAAACAACATAAAAAACTCTGGACAATTTCGAAATCAGGCCAAGCGTCTTAATACATATGCAAAAAAATTCATTATTGGCCCACCATTGATTAGAAGATTTAGCTTGTATGAATCGCTATTGGTTTGATACGAATAATGGCAGTCGTTTCAGTATGTTAAGGATACAGATGTATCCACAATTCATTTAGAGTTACTTAATAGCCTATTTCTTATACCATATCTCTATCCCGTGAAATTCTCGAGCCGAAAGATGGATGCATATGCTGTGTTTCATTTTGCTAAACGATATCAATTAAATGGTGTATCAATTCCATAAATTGGATATAGCAATAAATAAATCAGCAAAATTCTTTTATTTTAGATAGAAGAAATGTTTCTTCTATCTAAAATAAAAGAATGTACCCTTCTATCCAAATCCAATTTGCATCGATAAAATAAATCCAAATTCCAGTAGTGGATGAATAATTGCAAATTTTTGTGTGTACGAGATTAGAATAACTTCAAAATAACTGACATAATTTTTTATTTTTCCTGATCAGAAAAATACATGAAAAAGAAAGGAGGTAGAAAAATTTTGGGATTTATGGTTAAAGAAGAAAAAGAAGAAAACAGGGGTTCTGTTGAATTTCAAGTATTCAGTTTCACCAATAAGATACGGAGACTTGCTTCACATTTGGAATTACACAAAAAAGATTTTTCATCGGAAAGAGGTCTACGAAGACTTTTGGGAAAACGTCAACGTTTGCTGGCTTATTTGGCAAAGAAAAATAGAGTACGTTATAAGAAATTAATCAGTCAGTTGGATATTCGGGAGAAGTAATTTAATCGTTCGAATTTTTTTCTTATTTTATTAGTAGTCTTATAGTAGTCTTAGATTTTTCATTTTGATGAGCCTCGTTTTGAGGAATTCATGGAATAATCCATTTTCATGGAATAATGAATTAAGGAAGAAAGGATATGAGTCTACCGCTTACAAGAAAAGATCTCATGATAGTCAATATGGGCCCTCAGCACCCATCAATGCATGGTGTTCTTCGACTGATCGTTACTCTCGATGGTGAAGATGTTATTGATTGTGAACCCATATTAGGCTATTTACACAGAGGAATGGAAAAAATCGCGGAAAACCGAACTATTATACAATACTTACCTTATGTAACACGATGGGATTATTTAGCTACTATGTTTACAGAAGCAATAACGGTAAATGCACCAGAATTCTTGGAGAATATTCAAATACCCCAAAGAGCCAGCTATATTAGGGTAATTATGTTAGAGTTGAGCCGTATAGCTTCTCACTTGTTATGGCTTGGACCTTTTATGGCGGATCTAGGCGCACAGACCCCTTTTTTCTATATTTTTAGAGAGAGAGAATTGATATATGATCTATTTGAAGCTGCTACAGGTATGCGAATGATGCATAATTACTTTCGCATCGGAGGGGTAGCCGCCGATCTACCTTATGGATGGGTCGATAAATGTTTAGATTTCTGTGATTATTTTTTACGAGGAGTTGTTGAATATCAACAACTTATTACACGGAATCCCGTTTTTTTAGAACGAGTTGAAGGAGTCGGTTTTATTAGCGGAGAAGAAGCAGTAAATTGGGGCTTATCGGGACCGATGTTACGAGCTTCTGGAATACAATGGGATCTTCGTAAAGTTGATCCTTATGAGTCTTACAACCAATTCGATTGGAAAGTCCAATGGCAAAAAGAAGGGGATTCATTAGCTCGCTATTTAGTACGAATGGGTGAAATGAGGGAATCCATCAAAATTATTCAACAGGCTGTAGAGAAAATTCCTGGAGGCCCTTATGAGAATTTAGAAGTCCGACGCTTTAAGAAAACAAAGAATTCCGAATGGAATGATTTTGAATATCGATTTCTTGGTAAAAAACCTTCGCCCAATTTTGAATTGTCAAAGCAAGAGCTTTATGTAAGAGTGGAAGCTCCAAAAGGTGAATTAGGAATTTATCTGGTAGGAGATGATAGTCTTTTCCCCTGGAGATGGAAAATTCGTCCACCCGGTTTTATTAATTTGCAAATTCTTCCTCAACTAGTTAAAAAAATGAAATTGGCTGATATCATGACGATATTAGGTAGTATAGATATCATTATGGGGGAAGTTGATCGTTGAAATGATAATAGATAGGGTAGAGATAGAAACTATCAATTCTTTTTCGAAATCGGAATTATTAAAAGAAGTCTATGGACTGATATGGATTCTACCCATTTTGACCCTCCTACTGGGAATCACAATAGAAGTACTCGTAATTGTGTGGTTAGAAAGAGAAATATCCGCATCGATACAACAACGTATTGGTCCTGAATATGCTGGCCCCCTGGGACTGCTTCAAGCTATAGCCGATGGAACTAAGCTACTTTTTAAGGAGGATATCCTGCCATCCCGAGGAGATATTCCTTTATTTAGCATTGGACCTTCTATAGCAGTCATATCAATTTTATTAAGTTTTTTAGTTATCCCTTTGGGATATCGTTTTGTTTTAGCCGATCTTAGTATTGGTGTTTTTTTATGGATTGCCATTTCAAGTATTGCTCCTATTGGTCTTCTTATGGCAGGATATAGCTCAAATAATAAATATTCTTTTTCAGGCGGTCTGCGAGCTGCTGCTCAATCTATTAGTTATGAAATACCATTAACTTTTTGTGTGCTAGCAATATCTCTACGTGTGATTCGTTAAAATAGGATCTTTTTCCTCCAAAATCCATTGAATATTTATCTTCCTTTTCTTATTCTCGGGTTGGTAAGTTAAACTAGATAGCTATATGAGTGAAACAAAACAACTTATTAATTTGTAGTAAAAAGAAAAAATCTCATTTCCTACGTACAAGAAAAAAGTTGAAGTAAACATAAGTAGTGTAAACTCTTTACCCCAAGGTTGAGATTTTTTGATTAGTCATCATATCTTGAAGCGGGCAAGAATAAAGGATTCGCGATATGGAATTCCATTACTAGAATATTACTATAACTTATAATCATAAGGGGAATCCATCAAAAATTAGTGAGGGGTTAGGAACACTAAAGTACATAAAGGATTAGTAATGAGGGAATCTAAGACATTAGAGATTTTTCCTCATAAAAGGAATCATAATAAGGACTTGAAATTGGTGGAAATGATCAAGTAGTACTTTCTTCGGATTCCGATCCAGAGTATGTTCCCTTTCACTTGTTAAAGAAATGGCTATCAAGAACGAATTAATCCTTTATTCCTTTTTTCTTTTTAAGTACCCTTCCCCGGGGAAAGAAGAATAGGACAAAAGATATGGAATGCAATACAAAAAAACGATATTTATTTATTTTTTCCTTCCTCTATTCATATTAATACAGAATTCCTCATGAATTAATGCCTAATTCTTTTCGTTTATTAATTGCTATAACGAGTGTTTTATTCCAAGATTAAGTTATTACTGAACAAAGAAAAATTTTCATTATATTATAAAGGACGAGATCAATTCGGAAGCGTTTTTTCTTATTCTAGCAGACGGAATTCCTTTGGTCTAATTTAGGACTTTCCAATCGATTTTATCTTACCTAATTCTATCTATGCCCAGGGGGATAATACCGAAACGAAACAACCCTTTCCTTTTTTCTGATCATAGAGAAGCCGTATGAAGCTAAGGTTTCATGTACGGTTTTGGAATAGCGGTGGGAACTGTGATGTTATCATCGACTATGATTATCTAACAGTTCAAGTACAGTTGATATAGTTGAAGCACAGTCAAAATATGGTTTTTTTGGATGGAATCTTTGGCGTCAGCCTATAGGTTTTCTGGTTTTTCTAATTTCTTCTTTGGCAGAATGTGAAAGATTACCCTTTGATTTACCAGAAGCAGAGGAAGAATTAGTAGCAGGTTATCAAACCGAATATTCCGGTATCAAATATGGTTTATTTTATCTTGTTTCTTACCTAAATTTATTAGTTTCCTCTTTATTTGTAACAGTTCTCTACTTAGGCGGGTGGAATTTCTCTATTCCCTATATATCCTTTTTTGAATTTTTCCAAATGAATAAAATGGTTGGAATTTTGGAAATGACAATGGGTATCTTTATTACATTAACTAAAGCTTATTTATTTCTCTTCATTTCTATCACAATAAGATGGACTTTACCCAGGATGAGAATGGATCAGTTATTAAATCTTGGATGGAAATTTCTTTTACCTATTTCCCTGGGCAATCTCTTATTAACAACTTCTTCCCAACTTGTTTCACTATAAATAAGATAATACAATAACAGTAAGAATATTTTCAACACAAAAGTTCTCTCAAACAAGAGAAAGAAACATATCTTTTTCATAGATATTTAGAATATGTTCCCTATGGTAACTGGGTTCATGAGTTATGGTCAACAAACAATACGCGCTGCAAGGTACATTGGTCAAAGTTTAATAATTACCTTATCCCACACAAATCGTTTACCTATAACGATTCACTACCCTTATGAAAAATCAATTACATCGGAGCGTTTCCGGGGGCGAATCCACTTTGAATTTGATAAATGTATTGCTTGTGAAGTATGTGTTCGCGTATGCCCGATAGATCTACCCCTTGTGGATTGGAGATTTGAAAAGGATATTAAAAGGAAACAATTGCTTAATTATAGTATTGATTTCGGAGTTTGTATATTTTGTGGTAATTGTGTTGAGTACTGTCCGACAAGCTGTTTATCAATGACTGAAGAATATGAACTTTCTACTTATGATCGTCATGAATTGAATTACAATCAAATTGCTTTGAGTCGGTTACCAATCTCCATAATGGGAGATTACACAATTCAAACAATTAGGAATTCGACTCAAAGTAAAATAGACGAAGAAAAATCTTGGAATTCAAGAACGGTTACTAATTATTAGTTACTAGGATTTATCTTTTTTGTTAGAAAAATCCAATAGTTTTTTATTAACTATAAAGAAAAACGAATAACTACTGCTTATTGCAAATTATTTCTGATTTCTGATTTAAAATGAGAGTAGATTTTCGTGATGTCATTTCTAACTATACAACTTATATACAAAAAAATATCCTAATCCCTTTTTCCTTCCTTGAATCTTTTAGTTTTAGTCAGTTCATGAAAAATTTTATACTATTAATTTCTTCTTATCCATAATGGATTTACCTGGACCAATACATGAGATTCTTGTGCTATTTGGGGGATTTGTTCTTCTACTAGGAGGTCTAGGAGTAGTATTACTTACCAACCCAATTTATTCTGCCTTTTCGCTGGGATTAGTTCTTGTTTGTATATCCTTATTCTATATTTTATTGAATTCCTACTTTGTAGCTGTCGCACAACTTCTTATTTATGTGGGAGCTATAAATGTTTTGATCATATTTGCCGTAATGTTCGTAAATGGCTCAGAATGGTCTAAAAATAAGAATTATTGGACTATTGGAGATGGGTTCACTTCACTCGTTTGTATAACTATTCTTTTTTCACTAATGACTACTATCCCAGATACGTCATGGTATGGAATTCTTTGGACTACAAGATCAAACCAAATAGTAGAACAGGGTCTCATAAATAACGTTCAACAAATTGGGATTCATTTAGCAACTGATTTTTATCTTCCGTTTGAACTCATTTCCATAATTCTTCTAGTTTCTTTAATAGGTGCAATTACTATGGCTCGGCAATAAGAAATACTTAGAATTAGTCAAAATTCTTAGAATTTCAAATCTAAAATAAATAACTAAAGAATCACAATTTTGATTTAGTAAAACCCATCTACTGCCAACAAATACCTTCTTTTCTCTTTTGTTGTGTAACTGTTCTATTCTAATTAATGGAATCGGTTCAATTCTTGTCCTCATATTGAAATGAATCGAGATTGATAAGGAGTTAGTTAATGATGTTTGAGCATGTACTTTTTTTTAGTGTCTATTTATTTTCGATTGGTATCTATGGATTGATCACAAGCCGAAACATGGTTAGAGCTCTAATATGTCTTGAACTTATACTGAATTCAATTAATCTAAATCTCGTAACATTTTCTGATCTATTTGATAGTCGCCAATTAAAAGGAGACATTTTCGCAATTTTTGTTATAGCCCTTGCGGCTGCTGAAGCAGCTATTGGACTATCCATTCTTTCTTCCATCCATCGTAACAAGAAATCAACTCGTATCAATCAATCTAATTTTTTGAATAATTAGACATAAAATCCTCTAAACAAAGGCGCACATATAATAATAATATCAAATATTAAGATGAATAGAAATCTAATACTATTTTCTTCTATTTTCTTATTATTTTATTATTTTATAATATCTATTTTTTGATTAGGTTATTACATAGTATTCTTTTTTACTTATTGAATTTTTGCAATTCATTGATATTGCAATTTGAATATTGCAATAATTTATATTGAAAAGACGATAGCCAATAAATTGGCTAATTCGAATTCGTATGTACAATTCGTATAATTATGATTGTTGAAGCCAAAAATTCAAGTCTCTTGGCTCTTTTCACGCTTTCTCACAAACGGATTAAGAAATATATTGCATTATTTTATTTATTTGTTGAAGTTTGGATAAACCATTGCTTCGTCTGGTGTCTACAATACATATGACTCATATAGTACTAATTTCATTTTTACCAGATCGAAAATTTTTATGTTGAAAAGGAAAATTTATAGATCCAATGTCACATTCCGTAAAAATTTATGATACATGTATAGGATGCACTCAATGTGTACGAGCTTGTCCAACAGATGTATTAGAAATGATACCCTGGGATGGGTGTAAAGCCAAGCAAATAGCTTCCGCGCCGAGAACCGAAGATTGTGTGGGTTGTAAGAGATGTGAATCTGCCTGCCCAACAGATTTTTTAAGTGTCCGCGTTTATTTAGGGCCTGAAACAACCCGCAGCATGGCTCTATCTTATTGATACGTTACAAAAAACTCCACTTGAATCGTCTGATTCCTCTTTACCGAGGAAGCCTGTGCTCGCTTATTTCGAGCACGGGCTTTTCTGGTCAAAACGTATCTTCTCTTTATCACTTTATCATGAGTTATTTTCCTTGGTTAACAATACTTGTTGTTTTGCCGATATTTGCAGGTTCATTAATTTTCTTTTTACCTCATAGGGGAAACAAAATCGTTAGGTGGTATACTATATCTATTTGTTTATTAGAATTCCTTCTAATGACTTATGCATTCTGTTATCATTTCCAATTGGAGGATCCCTTAATCCAATTAAAGGAGGATTCTAAATGGATAGATGTCTTTGATTTCCACTGGAGATTGGGAATCGATGGACTTTCATTAGGATCTATTTTATTGACAGGATTTATCACTACTTTAGCTACTTTAGCAGCTTGGCCAGTTACCCGGAATTCGCGATTATTCTATTTCCTGATGCTAGCAATGTATAGTGGTCAAATAGGATTATTTTCTTCGCGAGACCTTTTACTTTTTTTTATCATGTGGGAGTTAGAATTAATTCCTGTTTACTTACTTTTATCCATGTGGGGGGGAAAGAGGCGTCTGTATTCAGCTACAAAATTTATTTTGTATACTGCAGGCGGTTCCATTTTTTTCTTAATCGGAGTTCTAGGTATGGGCTTATATGGTTCCAACGAACCAAGATTAGATTTGGAAAGATTAATTAATCGATCATACCCTGCAACATTGGAAATACTATTTTATTTTGGCTTCCTTATTGCTTATGCTGTCAAATTGCCGATTATACCCCTACATACGTGGTTACCAGATACCCATGGGGAAGCGCATTACAGTACATGTATGCTTTTAGCGGGAATCCTATTAAAGATGGGAGCATACGGATTGATTCGGATCAATATGGAATTGTTACCTCATGCTCATTATCTATTTTCCCCCTGGTTGGTAATAATAGGAGCGATGCAAATAATCTATGCAGCTTCAACTTCTCTTGGTCAACGAAATTTCAAAAAAAGAATAGCCTACTCCTCCGTATCTCACATGGGTTTCATAATTATAGGAATTGGTTCCATAACCAACATTGGACTCAATGGAGCTATTTTACAAATACTATCCCATGGATTTATTGGTGCTACACTTTTTTTCTTGGCGGGAACGGCTTGTGATAGAATGCGTCTTGTTTATCTCGAAGAACTGGGGGGGATATCTATCCCAATGCCGAAAATTTTTACCATGTTTAGTAGCTTTTCAATGGCTTCTCTTGCCTTACCAGGAATGAGCGGTTTTGTTGCAGAATTAGTAGTATTTTTTGGACTAATTACTAGTCCAAAATTTCTGTTAATACCAAAAATGCTAATTACTTTTGTAATGGCAATTGGAATGATATTAACTCCTATTTTTTTATTATCTATGTTACGCCAGATGTTCTATGGATACAAGCTATTTCATGTTCCAAACGCGAATTTGGTGGATTCTGGACCACGAGAACTCTTTCTTTTAATCTGTATCTTTTTACCAGTAATAGGAATTGGTATTTATCCAGATTTTGTTCTCTCGCTATCGGTTGACAAGGTAGAGGCTCTCTTATCCAATTATTATCCTAAATAATTTTTTTTTACTAGTCCGCTCTATATTCCATAGTGGAAAAACCAAATAATTCAGAAAAAAGTAAAAAAGTCTAATTAGATCTATCTCGAATTTTTGAGAACCCTTTGAGAAGGCGTTCAAGGGTTCTCAAATCAAACAAAAATGGAAAAACTTTCATTTCACGAAGGTTTTATGTTATGTAATCATTTAGATGGTAATGTAAATGCACCATAACTATGTAAACCTATTCCTAATAGATTGATACCAAAATAGCAGATCCAAATTATAAGAAATCCTATCGAAGCTACAAGTGCGGAATTCGTACCCTTCCAATTTGGATTTGTTCTACTATGTAAATAAATTGCGAATATGGTCCAAGTAATAAATGCCCAAGTTTCCTTAGGATCCCAATTCCAATAGGATCCCCACGCCTCATTAGCCCATACTGCTCCACAAAGAATACCTATGGTTAAAAGGGTAAACCCTAGGCTAATGACACGATAACTCCAAGAATCCAAACGCTCAATTAATTGATATTTGTAATAATTTGGAAATGAAGGAAAAGAGGTGTTTTTTAAAGCACTTCTTTTTACATAGAAATATTCAATCTCACTAAACTCACTAAAGAAAAATGTTTTATTTAAAACATTTTTTTTCTTTTCTAAAAAGAAATTGAAATTCTTTCGAAATTTAATGATTAGAAGAGCGGCGGATAATAAGGATCCGCACAAAAGAGTTGCATAGCTTAGTAACATCATACTGACATGCATCATTAACCACTGAGATTGTAGAGCAGGTACTAGTATTGTGGATTGATGCATTTCAGTTAAAAGACCCGACGTGGCAAAGCCTTGCGTTAAAATAGTACTTGGCGTAGTTATTGTGCTTAAATCATTTTTAGAGTTCTGTATCTTAGGAATCGTATGAAGAATATACAGAGCCCATGAAAGGAAGATCAATGACTCATATAAATTACTTAATGGAAAATGTCCCGAAGAAGCCCAACGAGAAACTAGGAATCCTGTTATAGAGAAAAAAGTAGCTATCATTCCTTTTTCTGACGAATCACGTAATCCCCCAAGTTCACGAACTAATAAGGTTATCAAATGAATTGTAATCACAATTGAAATGGTTGAGAAAGAGATATGAGTTAGTATATGTTCTAAAGTTGCAAATAGCATAAGGAGAAGGTCCCATTACAAAATTGGAAATTTCGAATTGAATCCATTTTCTAATCTATTGTATTCTTTTTCGAGAATGCCGCCACTCGGACTCGAACCGAGATGCTTGAGCACTGCTTCCTAAGAGCAGCGTGTCTACCAATTTCACCATGGCGGCTAACTTTAAATAATAGGGAAGTTAAAAGAATAATAGTTATTTTCTCGCAAATCGTCGAGATTGGGAGAGTCCATAGAATTTAGGAACATTAGAATCTTCATTAAAATGGACTTCGTTTGGTAGTATCATTGGGGATTTTTTTAACAATAAACTCTTGCTTTGCCCAATAGAAACAAAGCTTGAAAGAGTTGGAACTGTTTTTTCTCAGTTGCAATATAGAACTCATTTTTTTCTAATTAGTTTCTCATTGAAATAAAAAAAAATCTTTCAATCTATCCATTAGAATTTCTATAATTTCATCATTAAATACAAAGAATTTTGGATTTTAGCAAAATTTCTAGAATGAAAGCCTTTATGCTCTTATTAATATGATTTACCAAGCCTAAACCTATTTTTTTGTGGATTTTTGATAAGATAGGTAGAAGTTGTAAGTCCTATTGCAAGAATACTCTACTTTTCATAATAGAATCCTCATATTTTATTATGAGGATTCTATTATGAAAAGTTCGTTGATAGGAAAAGAATACTTAGGACACAGTATACCAAAAACTTTTGTTCTATATATCAGAGGGGTTAGTTCTAAGAATATTGTACCGAGGAATTCGACACATAAAAGTACATTCATTAATTAATCCGAATTATTCATTTTAAATAATTGGAATTTCTTTGGGATAGGTCAATTCAGATTATTCCAAAACCAGATTATTTGTTTGTTTGTTGCCCAGAAAAACCCTTTGGTTTTGGATGCTCGCTACCGCTGGAAAATGATCTTGATTTTGCTAAAGAATAAGATTGTACTATGGAAAAATAAGTCTTTTTCTTCCAAAGATTTTTACGAATACGCTTTTTTGACATCGAAGTACGTTTTTTTGGAACTGCCATTCAAAAAGGAGATTACTTTTTTTCTAGTTGTATGTGAAAGACATCTATTGCCGCAAATCAATCCTTCTTTCTGTTTTTTCTTAGTATTTATACTTTTTCTTAGTATTTATACTTAGATACTGAACTGAAATTCTGAATTCTTTTTTACTTGATTTTCTCTAATGCGGATAAGACAAGAATTTTTTAGCATATTTTTCATATATATTTTATACTTTGTTTTAATAATATAGAATATATACAAAGGTTTTCTATTTAAATTAAATCAATTTATATATTAAGTATACTCCATATATAGATCTACGGCCTATCCCCCATATAAGATGGGGGGATAAAAGGAAGGGAAAATTCAAATAGTTAATTAAGTTCAGAATGGTATTCCATAATGGAATTCCAATCAAAACAAAAAAAATACTTAGTCTCTTAAATAAGACATTCTAAAACTTAGGTAATTCTAGTCATTAGGATTTCAGTTCTATATGAAGTAAGGAATATTCGATAATTTCCTATAAACATAGGTTTTCATTGGAATTCAATCAATCAGTTACGAAACATGAGAGCTGCTTCATCTTCATTTTAATAGAAAGAAATACAAAAATGAATAGAAAGTAAAATGATTCAATCCTTTTTTGTATTTTAACAAATATCCTTCTTTAGGTAATAACTAGGTAACAAAGTTATTTAATTAACTTTTTGAATTTAACCAAGTAAACCCATTCTTCATTTTTGATTATTTCAATGAGAGAAATTTGGAAAAATGAAGAATTCCAGTATTTTGTCTTATTCTTATTTTTTGGAATTCCTTCAGAAAGAGATAAGAATTGGTTTGGTGAATCGGAAACAATTTTATTTTATAGAAAAATTTCAAGTAAAAATTGCAATTTCTTTTCTTATGGAACATACATATCAATATGCATGGGTAATCCCTCTTCTCCCACTTCCAGTTATTATGTCAATGGGGTTTGGACTTATTCTTATTCCGACAGCAACAAAAAATCTTCGTCGCATATGGGCTTTTCCTTGTGTTTTACTCTTAAGTATAGCTATGGTATTCTCAGTTCACCTATCTATTCAACAAATAAATGGAAGTTCTATCTATCAATATCTATGGTCTTGGACCGTCAATAATGATTTTTCCTTAGAATTTGGATACTTGATCGACCCGCTTACTTCTATTATGTTAATACTAATTACTACTGTAGGAATCCTCGTTCTTATTTATAGTGACGATTATATGTCTCACGATGAAGGATATTTGAGATTTTTTGTTTATATAAGTTTTTTCAATACTTCCATGTTGGGATTGGTTACTAGTTCCAATTTGATACAAATTTATTTTTTTTGGGAACTTGTGGGAATGTGTTCCTATTTATTGATAGGCTTTTGGTTTACACGGCCAATTGCAGCGAGTGCTTGTCAAAAAGCTTTTGTAACTAATCGTGTAGGGGATTTTGGTCTGTTATTAGGAATTTTAGGTTTTTTTTGGATAACAGGTAGTTTAGAGTTTAGGGATTTGTTCAAAATAGCTAATAACTGGATTCCTAATAATGGGATTAATTCCTTACTTACTACTTTGTGTGCTTTTTTATTATTCCTTGGTGCAGTTGCGAAATCTGCACAATTCCCTCTTCACGTATGGTTACCCGATGCTATGGAAGGACCCACTCCCATTTCGGCTCTTATACACGCAGCAACTATGGTTGCTGCGGGGATTTTTCTTCTAGCTCGACTTCTTCCTCTTTTCATATCCCTACCTTTAATAATGAGTTTCATTTCTTTAGTAGGTACAATAACACTCTTCTTAGGAGCTACTTTAGCTCTTGCTCAGAGAGATATTAAAAGAAGCTTAGCCTATTCTACAATGTCTCAATTGGGTTATATGATGTTAGCTCTAGGTATAGGTTCTTATCAAGCTGCTTTATTCCATTTGATCACTCATGCTTATTCGAAAGCTTTATTGTTTTTGGGATCCGGATCCATTATTCATTCAATGGAACCTCTTGTTGGATATTCACCAGATAAAAGTCAGAATATGGTTCTTATGGGTGGTTTAAGAAAATACGTTCCAATTACAAGAACTACTTTTTTATGGGGTACGCTTTCTCTTTGTGGTATTCCACCTCTTGCTTGCTTCTGGTCCAAAGATGAAATCCTTAGTAATAGTTGGTTGTATTCACCCTTTTTTGGAATAATAGCCTCTTTTACTGCAGGATTAACTGCGTTTTATATGTTTCGGATATATTTACTTACTTTTGATGGGTACCTGCGTGTTCATTTTCAAAATTACAGTAGCACTAAAGAGGGTTCGTTGTATTCAATATCCTTATGGGGAAAAAGGATACCCAAAGGAGTGAATAGAGATTTCATTTTATCAACAACGAAGAGTGGAGTTTCTTTTTTTTCACAAAATAGATCCAAAATTCATGGTAATACAAGAAATAGGATAGGGTCCTTTAGTACTTCCTTTGGGGCTAAAAACACTTTTGTCTATCCTCATGAAACGGGAAATACTATGCTATTCCCTCTTTTTATATTACTGCTTTTTACTTTGTTCATTGGATCCATAGGAATCCATTTTGATAATGGAGTAATGGATAATGGAATAGCGGAGTTAACCATATTATCAAAGTGGTTAACTCCCTCAATAAACTTTTTCCAGGAAAGTTCTAATTCTTCCCAGGAAAGTTCTAATTCTTCCATAAATTCATATGAATTTATCACTAATGCAATTTCTTCTGTAAGTCTAGCTATGTTTGGTCTATCCATAGCATATATCTTCTATGGATCCGCTTATTCCTTTTTTCAGAATTTGGATTTAATAAATTCTCTTGTAAAAGAGGGTCCGAAAAAGTTTTTTTCGGATCAAGTAAAAAAAAAGATATACAGTTGGTCATATAATCGTGGTTATATAGATATTTTCTATACTAGGGTCTTTACCCTGGGTATAAGAGGATTAACTGAACTAACGCAGTTTTTCGATAAGGGTGTCATTGATGGAATTACCAATGGAGTAGGTCTTGCTGGTTTTTGTATAGGAGAAGAAATTAAATATGTAGGGGGAGGGCGAATATCGTCTTATTTATTCTTTTTTTTATGTTATGTATCCGTGTTCTTATTCTTTTTTCTTTCTTAACTTAAGGAATTCCCCCGTCTCCCGCCTAAAGAGCCCCCTTATTCCCCTTTCTATCTTCTTCCCCCATCTCTCCCCCTTTTCTACCATCTCTCTCTTTTTCTATCTCC